CTTTTGATGGCCGAGCTTGAGGCGGTAGATTTTTAATCTGCTGACGATTTTAAATCTCAAAAGTTTGCGTTGACTCTTTTCAACAAACCATAAAGATATTGGTACTTTGTATGTAATTTTTGGTATGTGATGTGGATTAGTGGGGACTGGCTTAAGTCTACTAATTCGATTTGAGCTCGGAACTTCCGGTGCTTTCTTAGGTGATGACCACTTTTATAATGTTATTGTTACAGCACACGCCTTTGTGATAATTTTTTTCATAGTTATGCCTCTAATAATTGGAGGATTCGGAAATTGAATGGTTCCTATTCTTATTGGTGCTCCCGATATAAGGTTCCCTCGTATAAATAATATAAGGTTCTGGTTACTTCCCCCTTCTTTTATTTTTCTTCTATGTTCTAGCCTCGTAGAAGGAGGTGCTGGGACAGGATGGACTGTGTACCCTCCACTAAGGGGGCCAATCGGCCACGGAGGGGCTTCCGTGGACTTGGCAATTTTTTCACTCCATCTTGCCGGGATGTCTTCTATTCTAGGTGCAGTAAACTTTATTACTACGATTTTTAACATACGCTCTCCAGGAATAACATTTGAGCGGTTAAGGTTATTCGTCTGGTCTGTTCTTGTGACTGCCTTTTTATTACTTTTATCGCTTCCCGTTCTAGCTGGTGCAATTACTATGTTATTAACTGATCGAAATTTCAATACTAGATTTTTTGATCCAGCTGGGGGCGGTGACCCTATCCTGTATCAACATCTTTTCTGATTTTTTGGTCACCCTGAAGTATATATTCTTATTTTACCAGGTTTTGGGATAATTTCTCATATCTTAAGTAATTTTTCTTCTAAGCCTGCATTTGGAACACTAGGTATGATTTACGCTATGGTTTCTATTGGGTTATTAGGATTTATTGTATGAGCTCACCATATGTTTACTGTGGGAATGGATGTGGACACTCGGGCATACTTTACGGCTGCTACAATGGTAATTGCGGTGCCTACTGGTATTAAGGTGTTTAGTTGAATAATAACTTTATATGGTACTCGTGGGCCATATAGTGCTCCTATATATTGAGTATTAGGATTTATTTTTCTTTTCACATTAGGGGGCTTAACAGGTATTGTTTTAGCTAACTCTAGCTTGGATATTGTTCTACATGATACATACTATGTAGTAGCCCACTTCCACTATGTTCTCTCTATAGGGGCTGTTTTTGCAATCTTCGCAGGTTTTGTTTACTGATTCCCTGTTATGTCTGGGTTAATACTACACGAACGATGAGCTAAAATTCACTTTTTAGTGATGTTCTTTGCTGTTAATCTCACTTTTTTTCCTCAACACTTTTTAGGGTTAGCAGGAATGCCTCGACGATATTCAGATTATCCAGATGCCTATTATAAGTGAAACCAGGTTTCTTCTTTTGGTTCCTTATTATCTGTGTTTGCTGTTATTATGTTTGTTTTTATGTTATGAGAAGCGTTCATTACACAGCGTTCAGTATTGTTCTCAGTTTCCCCTGGAATCTCACGTGAGTGGGATTACTGTTTGCCTCCAGACTTTCATAGTAACACAGAAACTTCAGTAAGTCCTGTCTAGTTTAGTATAGAGATGAAGTATTAATGTACATTTTACTTACACTAAAAAAGTTTTCCATTGAAACGTCTCTAACTTATTTATTTTATTGTAAATTTAATTATTAATCACATAAATGGACTCAGAAAGTTTTATTTGATTGTCTTCCTTTTTGCATAACGGGTTAACTATAATGATCCTTATATAAGGCTTCCCGAAAATAGAAGATCTAACCTGTTCCCTACTGTAGTAAGTAAGTTATTATGTGGAATTATAATAAAAAGAGAGCAGGTTAGGGGCGAAAAACCTACAATTCTATTGATATCTGGATGCTAGATAAAAGTATTTACTACTTAAGACAGATATGAAGCATTAAGGCTTTGTATGGAAAGAATATTTATTATGATAAAAGTAGCTAGGGCTAATAACTCCTGCTAGTTGTATATAAAACAATTTATTCTTAGTAAAATCTTTTTACTGTCTAGCTACAGGTTAGAACTGTTACTCCTGTGGATAATGTTAATATTAGTAATAAAATTATATTAAAGTGAAATATGAAAAAGGAACTCGGCAAACTAACACCTTAACTGTTTACCAAAAACATAGCCTTAAGTTTTATTTAAGGTGATGCCTGCCCAGTGCTTATAAGTAAATGGCCGCAGTACCTTGACTGTGCTAAGGTAGCATAATCAGTTGGCTTTTAAATGGAGTCGGGAATGAATGGATTAATAGGGTGTAGCTGTCTCTTTTGTATTATATTGAATTTACTTATTAGGTGAAAATTCCTAAATTAAGAAAAAAGACGAGAAGACCCTAGGAGTTTTCACTAATGGTTAAGGTAATTAACTGTTGTTTTTGTTGGGGCGACAAGGGAGCAATTTGAAACCTCCTTTAATAATTTGCCGACGGTGTATGAGAAGCTAAACTACCCTAGGGATAACAGCGTAATTCTTTTAGAGCTTGCGACCTCGATGTTGGACTAGGAATTTGATGGGCTAGCCGCCTATTTATATTGTTCTGTTCGAACTTATTTTCCTACATGATCTGAGTTCAGACCGGCGCAAGCCAGGTCAGATTCTATCTTTTTTATTTTTATCTTTAGTACGAAAGGATTAAGGTAAATTACTCTTGTTTTAACTTGGCAGAATTAATGCACCTGATTTAGGATCAGTTCATAGTAAATTACTAGTTGGCGATATACTTTATATAGAAGATCTAGTTTGCATCTAGAAAGAAACATTTATGTTTTTTGCCAGATCAGAAACAGTTCCCGAGAACACTAACTTTGGAAGTTAGAGGATGACGAAAGTCATTTTTGAATGTGCTCTGAGGTTTTCTTATTTTGTCCTTTTTTTTAAGGATTTCTCTTTCCATATTTAAAACACCAAGTAGTATGGCGGCGGCTATCGTTTTTTTAAGCGGGGCCCTCGTATCGGCAATAGCTCTCATGTCTAGATATTGATTTTCTTATGTCTTGTTTCTGGTCTATGTAGGGGGGCTATTGGTTATGTTTATTTATGTTTGTTTGGTTAGGAGGAATTTCCCTTTTAAAATTAACCAGAACCAGGGTATTTTTGGGTTAGGGCTGTCAGGTTTACTATTAACCAGGGTTTCAAGCCCGGAACTAAAGTCTGCACTAGGTTTTAGTAATTGGGCCTCCGGATCAGACCTAATGGAGAAAGACAACTTGTCTCTTTTTCTCTTTTTAACTATTCTTCTTCTGGTTATACTATTAGTAGTGGTCCGAAGAAGAGGAAGTGGGAGTGTAAAAATTAATGCTTAACTCTAAGTCTCTAAAGTTCTCTGTTATTCTTGGGTTTCTTTGTTTTCTCTCTTTCTCTTTTGCTATTAGAGCCTTTTTATTAGAGGAGTCATTTATTTTAAGTCTAGAGCTTTTTGAGCTCTCAAGCAGTAGCTTTGGTTTTGATTTAGTCTTTGATAAGACTAGGTTGAGCTTCGGTGCAGTGGTGACACTAATTTCAGCTAGAGTTTTTTGCTTTAGTTATAGTTACATAATAGAAGACCCTTTCCAGACTCGGTTTCTTTGAATTTTACTTGCTTTTGTGGGGTCGATGAACTTACTAATTTTTTCTGGTAGGTTATTTTTCTTGTTTATTGGTTGGGACGGTTTAGGGATCACCTCTTTTGCCTTAATTATTTATTACCAAAGATATGACTCTTTAAGTGCGGGGTTCCAGACTTTAATAATTAATCGAATTGGGGACTCTTTAATCGTCTTATCTATGTTTTTATTTGTAATTCTAGGTCAATTTTCCTTCATTACCCTTCCTTTTAATGCTTGAATTATCCCTTTAGTAATAATTTTAATGTTTGCGGGGTTAACTAAAAGTGCACAATATCCTTTTAGTTCTTGGTTACCGGCAGCCATGGCTGCCCCCACTCCGGTAAGGGCATTGGTGCATTCTTCAACTCTTGTGACCGCTGGTATTTTTCTAATTATCCGCTTAAGTTACTGGATTCCTTTATCGTCTCAAGGATCTAGTGTGCTATTGTTTTGTGGTGCGGTGACCTGTCTTTTAGGGGGTTGAGCAGCGACTTACGAGAATGACTTAAAAAAGATTATTGCCCTTAGTACGCTGAGGCAGTTAGGTGTTATAGTCTTTTGTCTAGGTTTAGGAATGCCTTCCTTGTCTTTATTTCACCTTTACACTCATGCTCTTTTTAAGGCCCTATTATTCATTGCCGCTGGTCATGTCTTAATGGCAGCTTTTGGTGCTCAAGATATTCGTTTGTTAGGGGGCGTAGGGGTGCTTATACCATTTACTAGAGCTATTTTTGGTGTGAGAAGATTTTGTTTAGTAGGTGCCCCCTTTTTAAGGGCCTTTTACTCAAAACACATAATCCTGGAAAAAATGTTTATAGGCCCCGTGTCAAGTTTTAGGGTAGTTTTAATATTAGTAGCAACTTTTTTTACTGCTAAGTATGTTTCTCGTAGAATAAAATGCATTCTCTGAAGAAAGCCTAACTACACCTTGTTATCAAAAAGGTCACCTCTTACGGTCTTACTTCCTATAACGGTTTTATCAATTGGTGCTATCTCAAGTGGTAAATTTATTTTTCTAATTGATGCTTCTAATCTTGAAGGGGCTTTTATTACCTCTCTTTTGGGGAATTTAATTAACTTAGTCACCTTGTCAGGGGTAGTGATAGGGCTGTTTTCTCTTCCTGGAGCTAAGAAAAGTTTTTTCTTGTCAACGATGTTCTTTTTAACCCCAATTGTCTCCTCTAGTTCAAAAATTATTTCTCCTTTGATCAGGAAAATAAACACCTTGGATTATGGGTGACTAGAACCCTCTTTTATAATTAAGAGAAGTGTATCTAGGTATGGTTCTTTGATGGCCTCCTTCTTCACTTGACCTAATATGCAGCTATCTGTAGTTCGTGGCCTATTTTTGTTTCTGGGCTTACTTCTCATTGTTATTTCATTTAATCTCTAGTGTTGTAACTTGTTTATGTGTTTTACTTGGAGTGGCTTTTTTTACGCTCCTAGAACGTAAAGTGTTAGGGTATGTTCAAATTCGTAAAGGTCCTAATAAGGTTGGTTTATGGGGTATCGTTCAGCCTTTAGCTGATGCTGTGAAGTTGTTCGTAAAGGAAAAAACTATACCTCATGGAAGAAATCAAGTACTATTCTGATTTGCTCCTGCTTTAACATTAATCTTAGCACTCTCTGTCTGGTATCTGTACCCAAGAAGTTTTAGTTATAGCTCTGTTTGTTGGGGAATATTACTATTTTTTTGTATTACAGCGCTTAATGTTTATGGTGTGATATTGGCAGGTTGATCGTCTAACTCTAAATATGCTTTTTTAGGGAGGCTTCGTGCAGCGGCACAGACTATTTCTTATGAAGTAAGGATGCTTCTTATTCTTCTATTTTCAGCTCTTATTTTAGTTTCTTCGAATTGGGAGGAAGTATATAGTTCCTATTTCCCTGTATTTATTTTAATAGTCCCTATAATAGTTGTTTGATTTACAAGGACTGTTGCTGAGACTAATCGAGCTCCCTTTGATTTTGCTGAGGGAGAGTCTGAGCTAGTTTCTGGGTTTAATATTGAGTATGGGGGAGGCCTTTTTGCTCTTCTTTTTTTAGGTGAATACGCTAATATTTTATTTATATCTGTTGTGACAAGTGTTTGATTTTTCGGGAGAGTTTTCTTAGGCCCCCTATCTTTAACAATCAAAAGTTTTCTATTTGCTTCATTATTTCTTTTAGTTCGTAGTGCTTATCCCCGTTATCGTTATGATTTATTAATAATGTTATGTTGAAAATCTTTCCTGCCATTTTCTTTGGCCGCATTAGCATTAATTACTGTCTCAAAAGTTATTTAAAGCTATAGGTTAAAGAGACCATTGGCCTTCAAAGCCGAAAGTGGAAAGTACCCCTGGCTTTGAGTTTATTTTGGTGGCTGAAGATAGGCGATAGATTGTAAATCTTTTTATGACATTTTGTCCCAGAACTATTTTGGAGGTGCTCCTAATTGATTAATTCATAGTTTTTTTTGCTTTTTGTTAGTGGCCTAGTATGTTTATTTGGTGGATTTATGGCTTTCTGTTTGTACCAAGTACATACTTTAAATATTTTATTAAGTTTAGAAGCCATTATACTAAGTCTTCTTGTAATTCTATATAGTTTTAACTCTTTTAGGGGGGAAGCTACTTATTCATTTTTAATTCTTCTCACTTTTGCTGCCTGTGAAGCTGCCTTAGGGTTGTCCCTTTTGGTGAGAATATTACGTTTATGGGGTAATGACTATGTAAACTCCCTCGGATCAATAAAATTCTATTGCATAAACTTCGTCAAAGAAATCCTTTAGAGCATCTTACAGCATTACCAAGTCCTGTGAGTATCTCTATTTGGTGAAATGGTGGATCGATTCTAGGGGCATTGTTAGTCTTGCAAATTTTAACTGGGCTCTTTCTCTCGATACATTACACGGCAGATTTAGTTAATACCTTTTCTTCAGTGATTCACATTGTTCGTGATACACCTGGAGGGTGGTTATTTCGTAATTTCCACGCTAATGGAGCCTCTTTATTTTTTGTTTTTATTTATTTACACATGGCCCGCGGGCTATACTATCAAAGTTATATTACTCAGCCTCGCACTTGAATAGTTGGAGTAACTATCTTTATTGTGAGAATGGCAACGGCTTTCCTGGGTTATGTTCTCCCGTGGGGTCAGATAAGATTTTGAGGTGCTACTGTAATTACTAACTTGCTCTCGGCTATTCCTTATTTGGGGCCATCAATTGTAGAGTGAGTTTGAGGTGGATTTTCTGTAGGTCAGTCTACCTTAAATCGATTTTTTTCTTTACATTTTATTTTACCTTTTCTTATTGGTGGTTTAAGTGCTCTTCATGTTATTTTTCTTCATGACAAGGGGTCAACTAGCCCTATTGGGGACTTAAATCATGTTAGTAAAACTCCCTTTCATCCATACTATTCATGGAAAGACTTAGTTGGTTTCTTAATTCTTGGGATTGTTATTGTTACCTTGGGGTTTTTCTACCCTACCGCTTTAGGTGACCCGGAGAATTTTATTCCCGCTAATCCTATAGTAACTCCAGTACACATTCAACCTGAATGATACTTCCTATTTGCCTATGCTATTTTGCGATCTATTCCTTCTAAGTTAGGGGGGGTAGTTGCCTTAGGGATGTCTGTAGCTATCTTTTATTTCTTGCCTTTAGCTAGAAGAAAAATGGCTACTCCTGCTGCTTTCACTCCGCCTTACCAGCTAACTTTCTGATTTTTTATTGTCTTTTTTGCACTACTAACCTGATTAGGTGCTTGCCCTATTGAGGAGCCCTACATATCCTTGGCTGTCCCCCTCACATTTATCTACTTCTTCTGATTCTTGCTGTTTATTGGTGTTCCTATATACTGAAAAAAGCTAATTAGATAGTTAATCTAGTTTATAAAAATATTAGCTTGTCGAGCTAAAGATGCAAATAAATTGCGTTTAATTCAAGAAAGTAGCTTAAATCTAAAGCAAAGCATTGAAGATGCTTTTATAGGGTTTCCCTCTTTCTTATTGAGTTTTTGAGGCCAATTAAATTTAATAGACCCGGGCTCTCCTGTCCAGAGAGAGATATTATTATTTCATGATCATGCAATAGTTCTTTTGATCGGGATTTTTACATTTGTTGCTTTTTTAGGGGTGAAATTAACTTTTAATAAGTTTACTTCGCGTAATATGCTAGAGGCCCAACAGTTAGAGACTATCTGAACGGTGGTGCCAGCATTAACTTTAATTTGATTAGCTTTACCTAGTCTTCGACTATTATATTTATTAGATGAACAAACTAATTCTGGAATTATTTTGAAAAGTACAGCTCATCAATGGTACTGAAGATATGAGATCCCAATATCTGAAAACGTGTCATTTGATTCTTATATAGTTCCTGAGTCTGACCTTACTGTAGGGGATTATCGCCTCTTAGAAGTTGATAATCGGGCGACTTTACCTTATCAAATAGAGACTACTGTTATTACTACTTCTGCAGATGTTTTACACTCCTTTGCACTTCCTAGTATAGGGGTAAAGATAGACGCTGTCCCAGGTCGACTTAATACTATAAGTATATTTGTTGACAAGCCTGGGGTGTACTATGGTCAGTGTTCTGAGATTTGTGGGGCAAATCACTCTTTTATGCCAATTGTTGTTGAGGCTATTAGACTATCTGATTTTGTTAAATATTTAGAAACAGCTGAGTAGGCTTTAGTTAGTATATTTGTACATTTACCTTCCAAGTAAAAAGTCTACATAGTAGCCTAAAGAACTAGGAACTAGGTTAATTAAACCGAGGACTTGTGGCGTCCTAGATTTAACATTGTTAAGTCCTAGTATTTTTTGGGCAAAGCCCTCTAAGAAGCCCAAATCTTCTTGTGCCTAACACTGAAAAAATTTTACATAAAGAAACTATTGTTTATCTAAGATGCTTAAAATCTTTGCATTAATTCTGCCACTTTATGAGAAACTTCGAAAGGCTTTTTGGACCTTAGTAGGTGTAGAACTATCTCTAGAAGGATCAACGCTAAAGGATGGCCGAATTCTTAAAAGGAGTGTAGTAAAGGCCAGATTAGTACAAATAAAGACTAGCACGCCTATTATAGGGCTTAATTGAGGCAATCACATCGGCCTTAAAAGGCTGCCTTTTAATTAACAGTTAAATGCTGAATCAGCTTCGTTGTGAGAGTAGTAGTTTAAATAAAACATTAAGTTGCAAACTTAAAATCGACCTTTAGGTCCTACTCATATTATGGATGTTCTTCTGCGTATAATTTCATTAATAAAGAGAAAATATAAGCCTGAACAACACACACGAATACTTCAAATAAGGTGTACCCTACATTTACTATTAGTAGGGGTAGTATGGTTAGTACTCCAACGGAAGTTAAACAGTTTGAAATTAAAGACATTACAATGTGCCCGGCACTAATATTAGCAATTAGTCGTACTGTTAAGGTGAGTGGTCGGATTAGTGTACTAACGGTTTCTACAAGAACAAGAAAAGGGATCAGGGCCCCCGGTGCACCTGCAGGGGCAAGGTGAGCAGCTGATTCTTTAGGGAACTTCACTCAGCCGGATAAGAGCAAGCTAAATCAAAGTACTAGTGCCAGTCTCCCAGCTGTTCACAGAGAACTAGTTCTTCTGTAAGTTAAAGGCGTAAGTCCAATGAAGTTCATTTGTACAAGAAAAAACATTAACCTAAATAAAAACAGAGGCAGGGGCAAAATCTTTTTTTGTTTTGTGTCCCTTTCGTTTGAAAGTGCTAGACTAGCCAATGAGATAGGAGTAACATTTCAAGAAGATCTTAAAAAGAATCTTGATGTAATAAAAAGTGGTAGAAGTCAAACTACGTATCTTATAGTCCCAAATTGGTTACAGTCAAGTGAAGAGAACAGGTCTGCTATCATAAGCCTAGGAGTAAATACTCAAGTCTAAGGCCGAAACTTAGTGCGATTTTTCGCTTCTAGACCTAAATCTAAAGGCCACTGGCCACTTTTGTCACGAAAAGACAATGTTATAGTTTTAACTATGAAGACAGAGGCAACTTCCGTTACCTCTACTGTGTTACGACTTATCTCCTTTTTCAACGAGAGTGACGGGCGATTTGTACACGGCTTTTTAAAAGATTCAACAATTACTTCTTTATTGTTTACTTTTAGGTCCATCTTCCTTAAAGTTTTCAATTTAGCTCTGAGAAAAATTTAATATTGTAACTCACCTTAAAGTCTTAATTATGGGCTGCACCATGGCCTGTCTTCTCTCTTATCAAGAGGAATGAAAATATCTTAAATACATTCTGTAGACGGCGGTATACAAGCTTTTAAAATTAAGTTCTGTGTCTTGTGGGTTGTCAATTACCTGGTAAGTTCCCCTAAAATTTAAAGCCGCCGCCATACTTTTTAAGTTTTAACTCTATAGTCTTAGTACTTAGGTCACATTTTTTGCTCTTTATAATAGGGTATCTAATCCTAGTTTATATATCGAGTTTCGGCGTAATTTTTTTAACGAGCTGGTGTTCAAACTGCTATCTATTTCACTTGAATAACAGCTTTCCTCGTTAAAGCCTGGCCTAATTTCTTAATTTTTATGGCTAGGTATGACCGCGGCTGCTGGCACCTAGTTTGCCCCATAAACAAACCATAATTAAATTAATATTTCTATTATAAGTTTAATATTTTTAGCTGGGTTCAATTCTCGCATAACTACCATGCATAATTTAGTTTTAAAATTAAGATCTATCAAAGTAAAGTAGTTCAAAGGAAGATACCTCTATTGTTGGGTTATGAGCCCAATAGCTTTATTTAGCTTACCCTTTGAAATTAGCCTCTTACTCAGTCTAACGCTCCTTCATTTCATTCATGAAACATCCCAAACAAAAGAATAGCAATAAAGGCTAGAACTACAGTTAGAATTATCGTCGATCTTGAGGAAGAAAAAGCAGAGAGGACGGGGAATAACAATGCAACTTCTACGTCAAAAATCAAAAATAATACTACTAATAAGAAAAAACGGGTCGAAAAAGGAGCCCGTATTTTCCTCAAAGGATCAAACCCACACTCAAATGGTGTTATTTTCTCTTCTAGGCCACTTTCCATGTTAAAATAAGTTAAAAAATACAATATTAGAAGCACTCCAGACAAGAGAACTGAGAAAATTACGCCCACAAAAAACAAACTAGTGGTTGCACTAGGTGGTCAATACTTGACCTAGAAAGGCTTTCAAAACCCTTATGTACAAAAAGGATATAATTGAAGCTGCTAACTTTGATTAGGGGGTGTAATTCCTCCCCTTTTTTCTGCTCTCTTTAATCTACGGTTTAATTTTTTCTAGTTTGTTTATTTATTGAGGGACTAGGGTTTTTAGTTTTGTTTTGTTGTCGATGTTAGCGTCGACACTTATATCCCAAAGTTTTTCCAGTTCTTTCAACATAATTTTTAGTTTTAATTCTTTATCTAGTTTTATAATAACATTGAGGATTGTACTGTGTGTTCTATCTTTGATTGCGACTCCAAGTTCGAAATCTTTTAGTTATCAGTCAACTATTGGTCTATTGGCAGGTTTCTTGATCTTGGCCTTTAGGTCTTCAAATATAATTAATTTTTATGTCTGGTTTGAGGCTTCACTTATTCCTACCTTAATTCTTATTATTAGGTGAGGCTATCAGCCTGAACGTCTCCAGGCTGGTACTTATATAATACTTTACACGGTAGGGGCTTCTTTACCTTTATTGATTATGCTAATTTGGCGTTGTGTAGAAACTTCTTCTACAAGATTGTTCTTGATGGGTCTATCTTCGTGTGACTTATTTAGGTGAGGTGTTTTTTTCATTTATGGAGCTTTTTTGGTGAAATTACCAATATATGGAGTACATCTTTGATTACCTAAAGCCCATGTGGAGGCCCCATTAGCAGGTTCTATAATTTTGGCTGGAATTTTACTAAAATTAGGTGGGTTTGGATTGTTCCAAATAAATAAGTGTTTTTCTCTTTCCTGTAGTTATTCTGCGTCACTATTTCTTGTTTGTGTTAGGTTATGAGGCGGGCTGCTTGCTATTTTAGTTTGTCTCCGTCAAGTGGATGTTAAGGCTTATGTGGCCTATTCTAGAGTAGGGCATATAGGACTTGTTTCAGCTGGGGTAATTTTAGATCGTACCTGGGGTGCTAGAAGTGCCCTAGTAACTATAATTGCTCATGGATTTGCTTCGTCTGCCCTTTTTTGTCTGGCTTTCTTCACCTATGAAAAAAGGCATTCTCGGTCTATGCCTTATATGAAGGGGATATTAAAATTATACCCTGTACTTTCTTTTTGATGGTTTATTTTTTGTTGCATTAATATAGCAGCCCCTCCTACAATTAATTTGCTAGGGGAGATGATAATCATTCCTTCAATTTGATTCTGTTTTTGGGGCTTAGCAGTTGTTATAAGTGTAATAGTATTTATAAGAGCTGCTTACAATATGTATTTATATTCCTCCATTAATCATGGGGATAGATCACGATATTTAACTAGAGGTGTAACTTTAAGTCATCATGAAGGGGCTGCTTTATTTGCCCACTTAATCCCTCTTCTAATCGTTTTTAAGTCTAGTGTATTTTTATTATAATAACAGCTAGCTGTTATTCGGAAGGGAAGGCCCATTCTTTGAATTACAAAATCAATGCTTTTAATTTAAGCTATTCCGAATATGATCCTCACCAGTAAATACTAACGTATAGGAATAATCAAACTACATCTACAAAATGTCAATATCAGGCCGCGGCCAAGAATCCAATATGGTGTCCTCTATCAAAATGAAGTTTAACTAGCCGAAAAAAACATACAGTAATAAAGGTTGCCCCTACAATTACATGAAGTCCGTGAAACCCAGTAGCTAAAAAGAATGTAGTACCATATACTCTATCGGCGATTGAGAAAGAAGTTTCAACATATTCTCCGTATTGAAGATAAACAAAGTAGAATCCTAATAGAAGCGTTAAAAAAAGCCCCGTCGTAGCTCTTTTTCGATCATTTTCTTCGATGCTATGATGGGTTCATGTAATTCTTACTCCTGATAAAAGAAGGACTGAGGTATTTAGTAAAGGTACTTGGAAAGTTTCCAAAGTTGAAATTCCGATTGGCGGTCAGGTACCACCAATTTCAATAGAAGGAGCTAATCTTGAATGGAAATAAGCCCAGAAGAAAGCAAAGAAAAAGCAGACTTCAGAAACAATAAATAAGAAAACTCCTACTTTAAGTCCTCGAGTCACGTAGGATGTATGAAGACCTTGTATAGTTCTTTCTCGAACTACATCTCGCCATCAAAGAAAAGAAATTAAGGCTGTAGCAATTAGCCCTAAAACTAGTAAATTAGAGTCTCCTCCTCGAATAAAATAAACCAGTCCAGCTGGTATACATAAAATAGCAAAAGAATTTAATAAAGGCCATGGGCTATATTCAACTAGATGAAAAGGGTGTCCCTGCATATATATTAATATAATTCTATTTTTGTGTTTTTGTTTATTATATTAAAGGGCCAAAGCAGCCGCCGGATGAACGGATACCATTGATGTTGATAATTATGAGGGCCACCTCGCTGCTTTATTGTCTTCAGCTAATTTACTTTTTCTTGGTTTACTTATTGTAGGACCTGTGGTCAGCGTTTCCTCTAACAACTGAATTGTTTGTTGGGCCGGAGTTGAATTAAGCTTCCTTGGGCTAATCCCCTTACTATTTTTAAGAAATAAGTATGCCTCTTTAACTAAAGAGTCGAGTATAAAATATTTTTGTATTCAGGCTTTAGGCAGGGCACTTCTATTTTATTCTGGATTAATAGTGTTCTCTAATTTAGGAAGTGAGTTCACTAACATTATACTAGTTTCCAGAATCTTTATTAAGTTAGGTGTATTCCCAATGCATTTTTGAGTTCCTAGAGTAGCGGCTGGGTTGGACTGATTTCCTTTGTTTTTTATTCTAACTGTTCAAAAAGTAGCTCCATTTGCCTTTCTTACATTAGTTGTGAGAAGGTTCAGTGGTAACTTGTTAATAGTTCTGGCCATTATGGGAGGTTTAACTTCTGTTGTTGGCTCATTTTTAGGTAATAATCAGACAGATTTGCGGGCTATGTTGGGTTGTTCCTCTATTGCACATAGAGGGTGGTTAATTTTAGGTTGTTTAACTGGGTACTTCTGAGGATATTTCTTTATTTATTGCCTCAGCCTTTTCTTAGTATTTCTCTTTTTAAATAATTCTAGGTCTCAAATAGAGACTGGGATAGGGGTGCTATCTTTAAGTGGCCTCCCCCCATTTTTTATATTTCTAGGTAAGTGGGGTATTTTAAAAAGTACTCTAGAAAGTGGTTTTCCAGTTTGACTAATTAGATTCTTCCTGTTAGGTGCCGTCATTAGCTTAGGTTTCTATCTTAAATTTTCGTATTCTTTCGTATTAAATAGAAATAATTCTTTATGATCACCTAATCGGAAGAGGGTAGCTTTAAGGTTTTTAGTTCTAAATTTCACTCTTCTAATTTTCTTCTTGCTTGTGTAAGAGTAA